TTAAAAATAAACTAAATTAAAGCTTTTGGGTTCATACCCCAAATATAAAGGAAATCCCTTTTTTTTAAAAATAAAGTGCCTGAAAAAGGATTATTCTGATAGGATAAATTATGTAGAATTCTACCTTTATTATACTTTATAGAATTAAACTATACCTAATAATATCAAAAATTATTGTGCATCATACACTAAAATATATTTATAAAGAATTTTAAATTCTTCTTGAAATTATTTTTCTATTTTATATTTTTTTTCATATTAATTCAAATAAAATATTTTTTACATTTATTCTATGTTTTAGTACATTAATTTCTATCTCTTCAAATTCATGATTTGGATGTTGAATTGGATTAGAAATTAATTTATTAAGATTTATTCCCCTAATTTCTAACTCAAAAAATTTATTTGCCTCTGAAGCCTCTTTAAAATATTTTCTTATTCAATCTATTGCATCGATTAATTTTTTATTTATTATTTTAATAAAAATATTTTTTATAAATCTAGAAATAAATATTATATCTATTATAATAAATTCAACCTTACTAATAAAAATAGGCTCCGCCCCTTTTCATTTCTGATTTCCTAATATTATAGAAGGTTTATCTTGATTAAATTGTTTTATTTTAATAACATGACAGAAAATTTCCCCCATAATTTTATTGTCTTATTATTATCATAATAAATTTTTAATTATTATTTTATTTTTAAATGTAATTATTGGAGCTATTGGAGGATTAAATCAAACCTCTTTACGTAAATTAATAGCCTTTTCATCAATTAATAACTTAGGATGAATATTATCATCAATTATAATTAGAGAAAATTTATGATCACTTTATTTTTCTTTTTATAGTTTTTTAAATAGATTATTATGCTTAATATTTTTTACATTTAATATTTATTTTATTAATCAATTATTTATTATTAATTTAAATAATTTAATTAAAATATCCCTTATAATTAATTTTTTATCTTTAGGTGGATTACCCCCATTGTTTGGATTTTTTCCAAAATGAATAGTAATTAATTTTATATTAAAAAATAATTTCCTTATTTTAACATTTATTTTTGTAATAATAAGATTAATTATATTATTATATTATATTCGAATTATTTATTCTTCTTTAATATTTAATTATTTAAAATTAAAATGATTTAAAATTATTATTAAAAATAATTCTTTTTTTTTTATTAATTTTTTAAGAATAATTTCATTATTAGGAATAATTACTAGAACTTTTTTTTATTTATAGAAGGTTTTAAGTTAATTTAAACTAATAATCTTCAAAATTATTTATAAAGAAAAATTTCTTTAAGCCTTAGAATTTTTCAACTTAAAATTTGCAATTTTATATTATAATTTTAACTATAAGACTTTTATAATAAAAAAAGAAATTTTTCTCGTTAATAAATTTACAATTTATCGCTTAATTCTCAGCCATTTTATTAGCGAAAATGATTTTATTCTACAAATCATAAAGATATTGGAACATTATATTTTATTTTTGGTATTTGAGCCGGAATAGTAGGAACTTCTCTAAGATTACTTATTCGAGCAGAGTTAGGAAATCCGGGATCTTTAATTGGTGATGATCAAATTTATAATACTATTGTAACTGCTCATGCTTTTATTATAATTTTTTTTATAGTGATACCTATTATAATTGGTGGATTTGGTAATTGATTAGTACCACTAATATTAGGAGCCCCTGACATAGCTTTTCCTCGAATAAATAATATAAGATTTTGACTATTACCCCCATCTATTATACTTTTAATTTCAAGCAGAATCGTTGAAAATGGAGCAGGAACAGGATGAACAGTGTACCCCCCACTTTCTTCCAATATTGCCCATAGAGGAAGATCTGTTGATTTAGCTATTTTTTCTCTACATTTAGCAGGTATCTCTTCTATTTTAGGAGCTGTTAATTTTATTACAACAATTATTAATATACGACCTAATAATATATCATTAGACCAAATACCATTATTTGTTTGAGCTGTAGGAATTACAGCTCTTTTACTTCTTTTATCATTACCAGTATTAGCAGGTGCTATTACTATACTTCTTACAGATCGAAATCTTAATACATCATTTTTTGATCCTGCTGGTGGAGGTGATCCTATTCTCTACCAACATTTATTTTGATTTTTTGGTCATCCTGAAGTTTATATTTTAATTTTACCAGGATTTGGTATAATTTCCCACATTATTTCCCAAGAAAGAGGTAAAAAAGAAACATTTGGATGTTTAGGAATAATTTATGCTATATTAGCAATTGGATTATTAGGATTTGTCGTTTGAGCTCATCATATATTTACAGTAGGAATAGATATTGATACCCGAGCTTATTTTACATCAGCTACAATAATTATTGCTGTACCTACAGGAATTAAAATTTTTAGTTGACTAGCTACTCTTCACGGTACACAAATTAATTATAGTCCCTCTATATTATGAAGTTTAGGATTCGTATTCTTATTTACAGTTGGAGGTTTAACAGGTGTTATTTTAGCCAATTCTTCTATTGATGTAACTCTTCATGATACATATTACGTAGTAGCTCACTTCCACTACGTTTTATCAATAGGAGCTGTATTTGCTATTATAGGAGGATTTGTTCATTGATATCCATTATTTACTGGACTATCAATAAGTCCTTATCTTTTAAAAATTCAATTTTTTATTATATTTATTGGAGTAAATTTAACATTTTTCCCTCAACATTTTTTAGGATTAGCTGGAATACCTCGACGATATTCTGATTATCCAGATACTTATACTTCATGAAATGTTGTATCATCTTTAGGATCTTATATTTCTTTAATTGCAACAATATTAATATTAATTATTATTTGAGAATCTATAGTAAAAAAACGAATTATTTTATTCCCATTAAATATAAATTCTTCTATTGAATGATATCAAAATCTTCCACCAGCAGAACATTCATATAATGAATTACCTATTTTAAGAAATTTCTAATATGGCAGATTATATGTAATGGATTTAAACCCCATTTATAAAGGAATTATCCTTTTTTTAGAAATGGCAACTTGATCTAATCTTAATCTTCAAAATAGAGCTTCCCCATTAATAGAACAAATTATTTTTTTTCATGATCATACTTTAATTATTTTAATTATAATTACAATTTTAGTTGGATATTTAATAATTAGTTTATTTTTTAATTCTCACATTAATCGATTTTTATTAGAAGGTCAAATAATTGAATTAATTTGAACAATTTTACCAGCAATTACTTTAATTTTTATTGCTTTACCATCATTACGTTTATTATACTTATTAGATGAATTAAATAACCCCCTAATTACATTAAAATCTATTGGCCATCAATGATATTGAAGTTATGAATATTCAGATTTTCACAATATTCAATTTGATTCATATATAATCCCCCAAAATGAAATAAATAATAATAGTTTTCGTCTCTTGGATGTAGATAATCGAATTATTATTCCCATAAATAACCAAATTCGAATCATAGTTACAGCAACAGATGTCATCCATTCCTGAACTATCCCCTCATTAGGGGTAAAAGTAGATGCTAATCCAGGTCGACTTAATCAAACTAATTTTTTTATTAATCGACCTGGAATTTTTTATGGACAATGTTCCGAAATTTGTGGAGCAAATCATAGTTTTATACCTATTGTAATTGAAAGTATTTCAATTAAAAATTTTATTAATTGAATTAATAATTATTCTTCATTAGATGACTGAAAGCAAGTACTGGTCTCTTAAACCATTTTATAGTAAATTAGCAATTACTTCTAATGAAAAGAATTAGTTAATCTATAACATAAATATGTCAAATTTAAATTATTACTTAGTAATATTCTTTTATTCCTCAAATAATACCAATTAATTGAATAATTTCTTTCTTTTTTTTTATTTGAGTTTTTATTTTATTTAATATTATAAATTACTATATTTTTAATTTAAAAATAAATAATATAAAAAATAATAAAAAAATTTCCTTAAAAACCCTTAATTGAAAATGATAAATAACTTATTTTCAATTTTTGATCCAACAACTAATTTATTTAATTTATCAATTAATTGAATTAGAACTTTAATTGGTTTAATATTTATTCCATACTCATTTTGATTAATTCCTAATCGATTTTCAATCTTATGAAATATTATTTTAAATACTTTACATAAAGAATTTAAAACATTATTAGGTGCAAATAGATTAAATGGATCAACTTTTATTTTTGTATCTATATTTTCATTTATCTTATTTAATAATTTTTTAGGATTATTCCCTTATATTTTTACAAGCACTAGTCATTTAACTCTTTCACTATCAATTTCTCTTCCTTTATGATTAAGATTTATATTTTATGGGTGAATTAATAATTCACAACATATATTTGCTCATATAATCCCCCAAGGTACACCAGGTATTTTAATACCCTTTATAGTTTTAATTGAAACTATTAGTAATATTATTCGTCCTGGAACTTTAGCTGTTCGACTAACTGCAAATATAATTGCAGGACATCTATTAATAACTTTATTAAGAGATACTGGCCCTCATATAGCTTCTTATTTTGTTATTATTTTAATAATAATTCAAATCTTATTAATAATTCTAGAATCAGCTGTTGCTGTTATTCAATCTTATGTAATTTCTATTTTAAGAAATCTTTATGCTAGTGAAATTAACTAATAATTACTAATGAAAACACATTATAATCACCCTTATCATTTAGTAGATTATAGCCCATGACCCTTAACAGGGGCTATTGGAGTTTTAACTTTAGTAACAGGAATAGTAAAATGATTTCATAATTTTAATATAAATTTATTAATTTTAGGGTATATTATTACAATTTTAACAATATATCAATGATGACGAGATATTTGTCGAGAAGGTACTATACAAGGTAAACATACAATTCTAGTTTCTAAAGGACTTCGATGAGGAATAATCTTATTTATTATCTCAGAATTTTTTTTTTTCATTTCTTTTTTTTGAGCATTTTTTCATAGAAGTCTCTCACCAAATATTGAAATTGGTATAATATGACCACCTATAAATATTACCCCATTTAACCCATTTCAAATTCCTCTATTAAATACTATTATTTTAATTACATCAGGGATCACAATTACATGAGCACATCATGCTTTAATAGAAAATAATTTTACTCAAACAACTCAAGGTCTTTTTATTACAGTCATATTAGGAATTTATTTTACTACTCTTCAAACATATGAATATATTGAAGCTCCTTTTACTATTGCAGATAGAATTTATGGATCTACTTTTTTTATAGCAACGGGTTTTCACGGCCTTCATGTAATAATTGGAACAATTTTTTTATTAATTTGTTTAATTCGACATATAAATAACCATTTTTCAAGTAATCATCACTTTGGATTTGAAGCTGCCGCCTGATATTGACACTTTGTAGATGTAGTATGATTATTCCTTTATATCTCTATCTACTGATGAGGAAATTAACTATTTATATAATATATTTAGTATATTTGACTTCCAATCAAAAAGTTTAATTCTTATTAATATAAATAATTTTTATAATAATATTAATTTCAATTATCCTTATTATTTTAGCAAATATTATAATATTTTTATCAACAATTTTATCAAAAAAATCATTCATTGACCGAGAAAAATCTTCCCCCTTTGAATGTGGATTTGATCCAAAGTCCTCAGCCCGTATCCCCTTTTCCCTTCATTTTTTTTTAATTACAGTTATTTTCTTAATTTTTGATGTAGAAATTGCCTTAATTTTTCCCATAATTTCAACTTTTATATATGTAAATTTAATTATTTGAACAAAAATTAGATATTTTTTTATATTTATTCTAATTTTAGGATTATACCATGAATGAAATCAAAATATATTAAAATGAACTAATTAAATAAATATACTTTTTAGGATAATAGTTTATAAAAACATTTGATTTGCATTCAAAAAATATTAAATTTTTAATTTATCTTAAAATAAGAAGCAATAATGCATTTAATTTCGACTTAAAAGATAGAGTTTAATTAACTCCTTATTTATTACTTAATTGAAACCAAAATAGAGGTATATCACTGTTAATGATAAAATTGAAATTTATTTCCAATTAAAGAAATAAAATAATTAAAATTAAGCTGCTAACTTAATTTTTAGTGGTTAAATTCCATTATTATTTCTATTTGTATAGTTTAAATAAAACATTACATTTTCATTGTAAAAATAAAAATTTACTTTTTTTATAAATAAAATATATTTAAAGATTAAAAATCTCCTTAATATCTTCAATATTATGCTCTACTATATAAGCTATTTAAATAAATAAATAATATAAATAATATAATAACTATTCATAAAACAAATCTAAATAAATAAATTTTAAAATTATTTATCTGATAAAAATAATAAAAAATAGAATATTTTTTTAAAATTAAAAATATTCCCTGACCTCTATATATTTCTCTTCAACCTATATCAACAATTTTTAATAAATTTTGACCAAAATTTAAAAAATTATATCTTAAACCATAAGTTGATAAATTAGGCATAAATCATATTAATCTTAAAAAATTTCTTAAAGTATAAGTAGATAAAAATTTATTTAAAGAATAAATTTTTATATTACTAACTAAATATCCTATTAATATTCCTAATAAACTTACATAAATAACTATTATTTTTAAATTAAATGGTAAATAAATTATATATGGATATGAAAAAATTAATCATCTTAAAAATCTACCTCTAACAACTCTCATAAATAATAAAGTAAATATACTTTTTAATATAATAAAATCTTCATCATATAAATTATAAATTCTTAATAAATTAAAATCATTAATCATTAAATATATTATTAAACGAAATCTATAATATATAGTTAACCCAGTAGAAATATAATATAAAAAAAAAATAAATATATTTAAATATCTTAAAGAAACTAATTCTAAAATTATATCCTTTGAATAAAATCCAGCTAAAAAGGGAATTCCACATAAAGCTATATTAGAAATATTTAAACATAAAGAAGTAAATGGTAAATAATATCTAATTCCCCCCATATAACGAATATCTTGAATATTATTTATTATATGAATAACTACCCCAGCACACATAAATAATAAAGCTTTAAATATAGCATGAGTTAATAAATGAAAAAATGCTAAATCTGGTAATCCTATTCTTAAAATTCTTATTATTAATCCTAATTGTCTCAAAGTAGACAATGCAATAATTTTTTTTAAGTCAAATTCATAATTTGCTGTAATTCCCGCTATAAATATAGTTAAACCAGATAATAATAATAAAATTTTTAATATAAATAAATCCAATAATAAATTATTAAATCGAATTAATAAATAAATCCCTGCTGTAACTAATGTAGATGAATGTACTAAAGCTGAAACAGGAGTAGGAGCAGCTATAGCCGCAGGTAATCATGATCTAAAAGGAATCTGAGCTCTTTTAGTTATGGCAGCTAAAATAATTATAATTCCAACTATTTTCATAGAAAAATCATTAGACATAAAATTCAAATAAAAAATATAATTTCAACTCCCATAATTTATTATTCAAGAAATTAAAATTAAAATACAAACATCCCCAATTCGATTAGAAAGAGCTGTTAATATCCCAGCATTATAAGACTTAACATTTTGATAATAAATTACTAAACAATAAGAAACTAAACCTAAACCATCTCAACCTAAAAAAATTCTAATTATGTTAGGTCTAATAATTAATAAAATCATAGAAAAAACAAATAATAAAACTAAAATAATAAAACGACTCAAATTCCTCTCAGAAGACATATATCTTTTTCTGTAAAAAATTACAACAGAAGAAATTAAAGAAACAAATATTATAAATAATAAAGATATTCAATCTAATAAAATTGATATAACAATTATATTAGAATTAAAAGAAATAACTTCCCATTCTAAAAAAAAAACTATATTATTATAAATAAAATAAATTATAAATAAAAAATTTATTATACTAAAAAAAAATAAAAAAAAAAAACTTAAAAAACAAATAAAATTTTTCTTAATAACCTAAAATGAATTATTCATATTTTTGATACCACAAATCAATATTTTATTTAAATTATTTAAGTAAAATCAAATTATTCTGTAATCAATTTTTATAATTAAAATATTTAAAGGTAATCAATGTAAAAGTAATATTAAATATTCTCGAGATACCCCTATATAAAATCTATAAATACCACAATAATATTTTCCATGCTGAGTATAAGAATATAAATATAAACTATAACCAGCTCTAAAAAAAGAAATTAATATTAAAAAAATTATTGAAAATCAACATCATCTTATTAATCTATTAATTAATATAATCTCCCCCATTAAATTTAAAGAAGGCGGAGCAGCTATATTTCTTGACATTAATAAAAATCACCATAATCTTATTGAAGGTATAAAATTTATTATTCCTTTATTAATAAATAATCTTCGTCTATGTAAACGTTCATAATTAATATTGGCTAAACAAAATATTCCAGAAGAACATAAACCATGTCCAATTATTAAAACATAAGAACCTAAAAATCCTCAATAGCTTATAGTTATAATTCCCCCAATAACTAAACTTATATGAGCTACTGAAGAATATGCAATTAAAGATTTAATATCAACTTGACAAAAACAATTTAATCTTACATAAAATCCACCTAATAAACTAATAATAATTCAAATAAAATTAAATTTTAAACCTATTTGTTGTATAAAAATTATTACTCGTAATAAACCATAACCTCCTAATTTTAATATAATTCCAGCTAAAATTATTGATCCAGATACAGGAGCTTCTACATGAGCCTTGGGTAATCATAAATGAACAAAATATATAGGTATTTTTACTAAAAAAGCTATAATTATTCTAAAATAAAGTAAATATATATCTAAATTTAAAAATTTTAAATAATAAATTATAATATAATTTTCCCTATTAAAAATAAAAAAAATACCTAATAATAATGGCAATGAAGCAAATAAAGTATAAAATAGTAAATATAATCCAGCTTGAATTCGTTCAGGTTGATACCCTCATCCTATAATTAATAATAGTGTAGGAATTAAACTCCCCTCAAAAAATAAATAAAATATAAATAAATTTATAACTGAAAAAGTTATATATAATATAACTAATAAAAAAATAATATTAAATAAAAAAAAATTAACATAAAATTTTACTTTTAATAAATTTTCTCTTGCCATTAATATTAAACTACAAATTCAAATTCTTAATAAAATTAAACCAAAAGAAATTATATCACATCCAAATATATAACTTAAATTTCTAAAATTATAAAATCTTATTCTTAAATTTATAAACAAAAATATTATAATAAATAAAAATATTTGAACCAATCAAAATATATTTTTTAAAAAACATAAAGGAATCATAAAAATAATTATAAATAAAAATTTTAACATTTTTTATAATAAATTAAATCTTTGAAAATAATCATTTCCATGAGTTCGAATTATAGAAACTAAAATTGATAAACCTAAAGCTCCCTCACAAACTGCAAATACTAAAAAAACTATTAATATATATATATTATAATTTATAAAACTTAAAACTATTAACATAAATAAAAAAATTGTTAAAACTATAAATTCTAAACTTAATAAAATAATTAATAAATGTTTATGTTTTGATACAAAAATTAAATTACCAATAATAAATATAAAAATAATTAATAATAAAATATCATATATTTTCATTAGTAAATTTGTTTTTATAGTTTAAAAAAACATTGGTCTTGTAAATCAAAAATAAGATTTTTCTTTAAAAACTTCAAAGAAAAAGAAAACTCTTTATCTATAATCTCCAAAATTATTATTTTATTAAACTATTCTTTGAAATTATTTTTATCATTATCCATATTAATATTATCTTTACTTATATTTTTTTTAATACATCCTTTATCAATAGGACTAATAATTTTAATTCAAACTATATTGACTTGTTTATTAGCCGGAATATTAATTAATACTTATTGATTTTCATATATCTTATTTTTAACTTTTTTAGGAGGATTATTAGTTTTATTTATTTATGTTTCAAGAATCGCTTCTAATGAACTATTTAAAAATAACTCTTTTTTTACTAAACTTATTTTTATTAGTTTTAATCTAATTTTATTAATTAATTTATTATTATTTTTTTCCTTAAAATTAAATTGAATAAATATTTTTTTTAATGATGAAATAAGTAATTTTTTTAATATTAATTTATTTTTTAATAATGAAAATAAAATTAGACTTTCCAAATTATATAATAATCAAACATTTTTAATAATAATAATAATAATTATTTACCTCTTTATTGGATTAGTAGCAGTTGTAAAAATTACCAATATTTTTTTTGGACCTTTACGATCTTCAACTTAATATATCACTAATGATAAATATCTATAAACCTTTACGAAAAACCCACCCTATTTTTAAAATTATTAATGGTTCATTAATTGATTTACCATCTCCCTCTAATATTTCAACATGATGAAATTTTGGATCCTTACTAGGATTATGTTTAATAATTCAAATTCTAACTGGATTATTTTTAACAATATATTATACAGCTAATATTGAAATAGCATTTTTTAGTGTGAATTATATTTGCCGAAATGTAAATTACGGATGATTAATTCGAACATTACACGCTAATGGAGCATCATTTTTCTTTATTTGTGTTTATCTTCATATTGGACGAGGGATTTATTATGAGTCATTTAATTTAAAATACACTTGAATAGTAGGAGTAATTATTTTATTTTTATTAATAGGAACAGCTTTTATAGGATATGTATTACCTTGGGGTCAAATATCATTTTGAGGAGCAACAGTTATTACTAATCTTTTATCAGCAATTCCATACTTAGGAAATATACTAGTAAATTGAATTTGAGGAGGATTTGCCGTTGATAATGCAACATTAACACGATTTTATACTTTCCATTTTCTTCTTCCATTTATTCTTGCAATAATAACAATAATTCATTTATTATTTTTACATCAAATAGGTTCAAATAATCCATTAGGTATTAATAGAAACTTAGATAAAATTCCTTTTCATCCTTTTTTTTTCTTTAAGGATTTAATCGGATTTTTAATTATACTATTTATTTTAATTATATTAATTATAATTAATCCATATCTTTTAGGAGATCCTGATAATTTTATTCCAGCAAATCCTTTAGTTACTCCTGTTCACATTCAACCTGAATGATATTTTTTATTCGCTTATGCAATTTTACGGTCTATTCCTAATAAATTAGGAGGAGTAATTGCTTTAATTATATCTATTTTAATTTTAATTATTTTACCTATAACTTTTAATAAAAAGATTCAAGGAATTCAATTTTACCCTATTAATCAAATTTTATTTTGATCTATAGTAACTACCGTTATTTTATTAACTTGAATTGGAGCCCGACCTGTAGAAGAACCTTATATTATTACAGGACAACTTCTCACTGTATTATATTTTTCTTATTTTATTTTTAACCCTTTATTAAATAAATATTGAGATAAATTAATTTTTAATTAATTAATGAGCTTGTTATAAGCATTTGTCTTGAAAACTTAAGAAAGAATTTTTATATTCTATTAATTTATACTATAAAAATTATATTTAAATAAAAAAAATTTTTACACCAATAAATAATATTAAAAAATTTAAAGAAATAGGTAAATATCTTTTTCAAGCTAAGTATATTAATTTATCATATCGATAACGAGGTAATGTCCCACGAACTCAAATAAAAAAAAATGAGATAAATACTAATTTTAAATAAAAAAAAAATGTTAAATCATAACCCCCTACATACATTAAAATATATAATATACTCATAAATAAAATTCTTGAATATTCAGCTAAAAAAATTAAAGCAAATCCTCCTCTTCTATACTCAATATTAAACCCAGAAACTAATTCTCTTTCACCCTCAGCAAAATCAAAAGGTGTTCGATTAGTTTCAGCCAAACTTGAAGATAATCAACATAAAGATAAAGGCAATATAATAAATATAAATCAAATTATTACTTGATAATTACTAAACTTTAATAAATTAAAATCTATAATTATAATAATAACAGATATTATAATTAAAGCTAAACTAACTTCATAAGAAATAGTTTGAGCAACAGCTCGTAATCCCCCTAATAATGCATAATTAGAGTTAGAAGATCAACCTGCCCCCATTAATGCATATACCCCCATACTAGTACAACAAAAAAAAAATAAAAATCCTAAATTAAATCTAACCATATTAAAATAATAAGGAATAACTATTCAAATCAATAAGGATAAAAAAAAACTAAAAATAGGAGAAAAATAATAAACAAAATAATTTGAATATAAAAGATAAGTTTGTTCCTTAGTAAATAATTTAATTGCATCACTAAAAGGTTGTAAAATTCCAATAATTCCCAATTTATTAGGTCCTTTTCGAATTTGAATATAACCTAATACTTTACGTTCTAATAAAGTTAAAAAAGCAACACCAATTAAAACCCCTAAAATTAATATTACTAACCCAATAAAAATTAATAAATAATCATTTTTAATCATTTACTATATATATAAATATTTTATATATTAATGATTTCTAAAACCATTACACTTTTCTGCCAAAATAGCCCTATAAATAAATTTTAATAAAATTCCTTTTTATAAAATTATTTTAAATATTTGATCCTTTCGTACTAAAATATTTTTATATTCTAAAGATAGAAACCAACCTGGCTTACACCGGTTTGAACTCAGATCATGTAAGGTTTTAATGATCGAACAGATCAAAATTTTAAACTTTTGCATTTAAATTTTACCTTAATCCAACATCGAGGTCGCAAACTTTTATTTTTATTTGAACTAAAAAAAAAAATTACGCTGTTATCCCTAAGGTAATTTAATCTTTTAATCATAAATCATGGATCATTTATTCACTTATTAATGTTTATATATATATATTAAATTAAAAAAAGTTAATTTTATTTTTCTATCACCCCAATAAAATATACTTATTGATCTAAATTTTAAATTAATAAAAAAATTTATAATTAATAAATTATATAAAACTCTATAGGGTCTTCTCGTCTTTTAAAAATATTTTAACTTTTTAATTAAAAAATTAAATTCCATAAATAATAATAAGACAGCTTATATCTCATCCAATCTTTCATACAAGTCACCAATTAAGAGACTAATGATTATGCTACCTTTGTACAGTCAAAATACTGCAGCCCTTTAATTTTCATCAGTGGGCAGATTAGACTTTAAATTATTTCAAAAAGACATGTTTTTGATAAACAAGTGAATATAAAATTTTGCCGAATTCCTTATAATTAATTTTACATTTATATTTAGATATAATTCTAATTAATTTTATTACATATACTAATTTTATCATTATAACTAAAAATTTTTTATTAATTTTTATTTTTTTATAAAAATTTAAATATTAATTAAATTTTATTTTTAATGAAATTATTTATAAAAAATTATAATTTTTAAACAATATAAATTTTAAAATTTTCAAAATAAAATTAAATTTCTTATAAAAATTTAAATTAAAGCTTATCCCTTAAAATATTAAATTTAATTATTTAAAAAATTTTTTAATAAAATTTTTAATTAAACTAATTTAAAATTAAATTTTTTTCTAAAAAAACTAGATATTTTTAAAAACGATTAACGTTTCATTTCTAATTAAATATAAAAAATATTTTTGCTACAATAAATTTTTTATTTAATTAACTCTTTTAAATTCGAGAATTTTTTTTTTTATAAAAATTTTAAATTAATAAACTCTGATACACAAGATACAATAATTAAAATTTACTTTTTTTATAATTTTTATTTCAAATATTTCAAATTTCTTTCACAATACTAATTTACTATAAATTAAATAATTTTTTTTTTATAAAATACTTTAACCCCCATTATCATATTTTATTAAAATTATTTTTATTAATAAATTTTCATATTAATTTTCCCCCACTCAAATTAAATAAATAATATTATCTTTTCAATGTAAATGAAATACTTAAACTTCAAGCTCTAATTTGATTTTTCTAGAAACACTTTCCAGTACCTCTACTTTGTTACGACTTATTTCAACTTATAAATGAAAGCGACGGGCAATATGTACATATTTTAATTTTTAATCATTTTATTAAATTAAATAAAATTACATTTAAATCCACTTTCAATTCAATTTTTCAATTCAATTTCCATATAAATAAATTTATTGTAATCCATTATATTCTTAATTATAATCTGCATCTTGATCTGATTTAATTTTTATTTAAAATTTTTAAATATTATAATTATTTAAAAATATTTTTTTAACAACGATATACAAAATTTTTAATTAAGTAAAATTATTCGTGGATTATCAATTAATAAACAGATTCCTCTAAATAAACTAAAATACCGCCAAATTATTTAAGTTTCAATAAATAATTATTTACTACTTTAGTATTTTTATTTAAATTTTTAATAATAGGGTATCTAATCCTAGTGGATAATAAAATTTATTAAATCATAATTAATTTTTCTTATCAATTTTAATTAAATTAAAATTTTACCTAATAATTTAATATTTAAATTAATTTACTTAATTATTTATTAATATCTAATAAAATTTAATTTAATTTTTGTATAACCGCAACTGCTGGCACAAAATTTGTTATTAATTTCTATATTACTAAATCTTAATTTCTTAAATTTTTAATATTAATTACTATTTTCATAAATTAAATATTTTTAAAATAATTAAAATTTTACACTAAAATTTATATGTAAAATAAATTTTTAAAAAATTATTATAAATCATAAAAAATTTATTTATATAATTTTTTTTTGTATAGATTTTTTTTTTTTTTTTTTTTATATTAAATATTTAAAAAAAAAAAAAAATATTAAAAAATTTCTTTTTTTTTTTTTTAAAATATTCATATTAAAAATTACATTTGCTATTTAAAATTTTATTAATTAATATTCAATATTAAATTTTGAATATTCATATTCATAATTACATAAAAATTTATATAAATAATAATATAAAATTTAATTTTAAATATTTATTTATAATTTATTATTATTATTATTATTAAATATTTAATATTAAAATAATATTAATAAATATTTAATAATAATATTTTATTAAACCATTTTTAATATTTTTTCTTTAAATATTAAA